AGATCGTTGGGCCACGCAGGTTCCCCATAATAATTATGTCCCATCCCTTTAGCTAATTTTGCTCTTAACACAGGATCACTTAAGTCAGGTTTTTTTGTTATTGGGATAGGTGAATTCTTGTGTATAGATCCATCCCCCGAAGGAACCGGACATGATAATTTTTTATCATCCGGCTCGAGCAAAAATAAAAAGAATCAAACCAATATCAAATGTCTAATTAAAAACCAATATCAAATGTTTAATTAATATAGAAATTTATATTAATGTAAATATATATGATATATATGTATATAAGACTCAATGATAAGAGTTCATCCAATTTTATTTTACGAAGTTGCAATTCCAACAAGGGATTGCAACAAAATTGAATTCTTTTTTTTCTAAACTAAAAAAATGCCCATTATCCAAGTAAGCTTACAAAATTGATCATGATCAAGCGCTTTTTGGATTGTCTAATGTCTTCTGATTGGTTTTTATCGAAAAAATATCTTGATTTTTTCCATATCCATAGTATTTACTTGTTACTAAAAAAAATCTAACCTATATTCTTCCTTAGATCCCTTTTTTCACTCCGATAGTATCATAGATAGGAATCAATGCAAAGGAAATGAATGCATTTTTATACTAAAAAAATTAAGTATAGAAGATGAAATTCATTAAATGGAATAGACATAAAACTCAATCATACCACATCATTTCATTCTATTCTACGGATCTTACAAAGCCTGTTTATAGATGACATCATTCAGGTATGATCATAGAGAATATTCTCTTTAAGCGAACCGGCCTATCCTGTACTACGTAAAGGATTTACGCGGGTCTTAGCTGGATCCAGAGACACATTTGGTCGTGATTTACAATGTGGCGGATAAAATCATGTATCCGCATGGCCAAATCAATAGTTCAAGTCACACACTCCCATAATCCATTCTTTCTTTGCAAGATTCACTTCAACTAGTGGTATCAAATATAGAATAAAAGAGTGTTTCGTTGAAGAGAAGTATCCAAAAAACATGTGTGTTAAAAAAAACACATATTTATAGCAATGAAATAGTTTTGTCCTACCCAATATGATATATAATCAATTTTAAATATCTATTTTACGTTTTATCTATAAACTATAAAGGACCCGAAATACCTTGCTTACGTATCATTAGAAAGTGCATCAACATAAATACAGCAGTAAGAAGAGGCAATACAAAAGTATGTAAACTATAAAAACGAGTCAAAGTGGATTGGCCCACACTAGCACTTCCACGTAATAACTCCACTAAAGGTGATCCTATTAGTGGAATAGCTTCAGGTACACCAGTAACAATTTTGACTGCCCAATAACCAATTTGGTCCCAAGGTAAGGAATAACCAGTTACACCAAAAGATGCCGTTAATACAGCCAAAACCACACCTGTAACCCAAGTTAATTCGCGGGGTTTTTTAAATCCACCAGTTAGATACACACGAAATACGTGTAGAATCATCATTAGAACCATCATACTTGCTGACCATCGATGAACCGATCGGATTAACCAACCAAAGTTGGCCTCAGTCATTATATATTGAACAGAAGAGAAAGCTTCTGTAACAGTAGGACGGTAGTAAAAAGTCATAGCAAAACCTGTAGCTACTTGTACTAGAAAACATGTAAGTGTGATCCCCCCTAAACAATAAAATATATTGACATGAGGAGGAACATATTTACTGGTTATATCATCTGCAATCGCCTGAATCTCGAGACGTTCCTCAAACCAATCATATACTTTATTGAGATAGGTAGCCCGGGTAGATGACTCCCCCTCTGAGAACCGTATATGAAAATTTCATTTCATACGGCTCAAGCTGAAACACAAAAATACTGATTTCAACAGATATTTTATCAAAAGGTTAAAACTTCTTAATCATTTGATAGATTTGAACCAAGATATAAGATAAGAAAATCTGTAATTAAATCTTTGTGATTAGAAAAAAAATATCAAGTTGGCTCATTTATTTATTTTTTATTTTGATCATTACAGGCCTCTTGAATCTTCTCCTTCCTATTTTGAATTATTATTTTTTATTGAATTTTTTATTTTCTGTGCATAAAAAAAATCAGACTTCTTCTTTTTTACAAATTGATAGGAATTCTCTTGTTGAGACCCTATGAATCACCTGAAACCTCAGATTCATATTAGAACCACGATGATTTATTCTCAAGCTAAACTAAAAGGTTCTCTGAGTAAGAATCCTTTGATTGATCACTTTTTGAAAAATAGATGCAATGACTTGACTCAACAAAATCTATAGAAAGAGTTTTCTTTCGGTCAAAATCTGAAGAAGTTTCATTCATTTGATTTAGAAAATATCATTTCTAGTTAATATATTTCCATTTTTTTTTAGTGCGGTTACGAGGTCTGACTTAATAATAGGTATGAATCATAGTTCAATTTTTTCTTTTATTGGTCTTTTTTCGTGCTCCAGATATTAGAATAAATGTCTGACGAGGTAGAATTAATTATCTTGTTAGAGATAACAGACCTTTTCTATATATGATCCATAGGATCAATTATAACAAGTCACACACTCATTTTCCAAAAATACCGAAACAAAAAAAGTCCACGATCGAACTACCAAAATCTTTTATTTAGAAATAAAAATTTTCAGATTAGTAGTATCTGGCAAAATCTCATATCATACCTAATTCCTAGGAATCCCATCCAATAAAACAGAAGAGTTATAAATTTCCAAAATAATACATAAGAATACAGCAAATAGAGCCATTGCAACTCCCATAAGTGGTGTAGTACCCCAACCTGGAGCTACTTTACCATATTCTGAATTCAAGGGTTTCAATAAATTCCCTACAGTAGTTCGTTTTGGTCCAGATCTAGAACTATCTTCAAAAGTTTGCGTAGCCATAAATTCTATTTTATTAAATAATAATTGGTTAAGACCTGTTGACTTTGTATACTATTCTGTTGTATTTCTAAATAAATGATCTTTATAGTAGATCCATTCTGGAAATTATTAAAAAATGGAAACAGGAACTCTAGTCGCGATCTTTATATCTGGTTTACTTGTAAGCTTTACTGGGTACGCCTTATATACCGCTTTTGGGCAACCCTCTCAACAACTAAGAGATCCATTCGAAGAACATGGGGATTAGTTGAAGTAATTGAAGTAATGAGTTTCCCTTATTGGTAGACTCATTACTTCAATTAAATTGTTTCAAGATTTATTTCATTTTTTTATTTTAGTTGGAACCTTAGGTGGTTCTCGAAAAAAGATAGCGAAAAAGATTATCCCTAAAGTCGAGACTAAAAGGAATGTATAAACCAATGCTTCCATAGATTCGATTGTGATTTACAATTATAGCTTCCACACCTATTCATTTGAGATCATTTAATAAAATAAAGAAAAAGAATCAAAGAAAAGATGATGATTCAAATAAAGATTCCTTTTTCTTGTTTGTATCCCATAAAAAAAAAGAGGAAAGAAATATACCACAATAATGCTGTATCAGACAGTTTGTCTCTTTGTAGTTGGATCTCCAAGTTTTTGGAATGTTCCAAATTCCACTTGAGCATCCAAATCTGGATCAATACCAGCAAAAACATCTCTGAACAAGGTTCTAGCGCCATGCCAAATGTGTCCGAAAAAGAAAAGCAAGGCGAATGTGGCATGTCCAAAAGTAAACCAGCCCCTTGGACTACTACGAAAAACACCGTCAGATTTCAAAGTAGCTCGATCTAATTCAAAAATCTCACCTAATTGGGCGCGTCGAGCATATTTTTTAACAGTAGCAGGATCTGAATAACTTAATCCATTAAGTTCACCACCATAGAACTCAACAGTTACACCTACTTGTTCAACACTATATTTAGATTCTGCCCTTCTAAAAGGAACATCGGCTCTAACAATCCCGTCTTCATCTACCAAAACTACCGGAAATGTTTCAAAAAAGGTAGGCATACGACGTACAAAAAGTTCCCGACCTTCTTTATCTCTAAAAACGGGGTGTCCTAACCATCCAACCGCTATTCCATCTCCGTTATCCATTGAACCTGCTCTAAATAATCCCCCTTTTGCCGGATTATTACCAATGTAATCATAAAAAGCTAATTTCTCAGGAATTTTAGACCAAGCTTCTGATAAACTTAGATTTTCGCTTAGCCCGGCGCTAACTCTTCGAGATATTTCTTGTTGAAAGTATCCCTGATCCCATTGATAACGAGTAGGACCAAATAATTCAATTGGGGTAGTTGCTGAACCATACCACATAGTTCCTGCAACAACAAAAGCTGCAAAAAAGACAGCCGCAATACTACTGGAAAGTACAGTTTCAATATTCCCCATACGTAATCCTTTGTATAGACGTTGAGGCGGACGAACACTCAGATGGAATAAGCCTGCTAATATACCTAATGTACCCGCAGCAATATGATGAGAGGCTATTCCTCCTGGAACAAAAGGATCAAAACCTTCCACACCCCAAGCTGGATTGACAGCTTGTACTTTTCCAGTCAGTCCATAAGGATCGGACACCCATATTCCAGGACCATACAAACCTGTTACATGGAATGCGCCAAAACCAAAACAAGCTAGACCTGAAAGAAATAAATGAATTCCAAAAATCTTGGGCAAATCCAAGGAAGGTTTTCCTGTACGTTCATCACAAAATACTTCTAAGTCCCAATATACCCAATGCCAGATAGCTGCCAAGAAGCACAAACCAGAAAATACTATATGTGCCGCTGCAACACCTTCATAACTCCAAATACCTGGATTCGTTACAGTTCCTCCTGAAATATTCCAACCGCCCCACGAATTGGTTATTCCTAAACGAGTCATGAAAGGTATAACGAACATACCCTGTCTCCACATTGGATCAAGAACAGGATCAGAGGGATCAAAAACCGCTAATTCGTATAAAGCCATTGAACCAGCCCAACCAGCAACTAGAGCTGTGTGCATTATATGAACAGAAAGCAATCGACCGGGATCATTCAATACGACAGTATGAACACGATACCAAGGTAAACCCATGGAAATACCCCTTTATCAAAGAGAAATAGAAACTTGATTTTATCGCATTAAACTAAGAAGACTATATACTTTGTACCTAATACTGTGTACCTAAACTTTTTTTCAGTGGATTCTGTGGTTTATTTTTATTTCATCTTATTCAAAAGAAAAATAAGTAAACAACTCTGTTCGTAAGAACAAAGAGAAGCAGATCTATTCTATACCCGATAAGTACCAATACGCAACGGGAAGATTGCATTATTGGAGAATAAATGGATACTTTTTGATCATTCCAATGATCAATTCCTTGGTTACAGTTTTTTTGAATCCATTCTGGATTACTCTATCAAAAAACTATTCCATGTATCAAATAAAAGAAAAAGGAATGAAGACAAGAAATCATGGATTTTCACCTTTCTTTATTCAAGAATATATTCTTTATTAAAAAATATATGAATATGAAAAAGTAAAATAATGAGTATGAAATGAGTATAAAATTCGAATCAGAGTCAATCAAATAAGTATTTCAAAAAATTGTTTTTTTGTCATGTATCCATGGTGAATTACCGGTAGAAGGTTCCATCGGAACAATTATTAAAGGCACCTCGCTTTCAAAAAAAAAAAAAGAAAAGGAAATGGGAGAGAAAATTACTTTGAAAAAATTAATCAATTATTTAGCAACAATTCAAAAAATAATTTTTTGAATTATTTTGCAAATCCAAGAGATTCTTATGGAAATTCTAATGGAAATCCACATTAAAATTATCCTTTTTCTTTGTTCTTTTCCATGGATTTTAGAGATTCTTATACAGAATGAGAATTTTGATACAATAAAGATGTTCACTCTGTTGAACATGATTATCAAAAGAAAGTTCTCTGATTTCATTAAATATGATTTTATGAAAAAAAAAAATAAGAAATAGAGAAATTGAAGAATGGGAAGAAGAGCAAGAATCGTGCTTGGGAATATTATAGTAGCAAAAACCATTGGAATCGATATTTAATATATTGGATAATTTGCTTTATTATTGATTGACCCTAGTCGGAAAAAAGAATAACTGAAAGGTTTGAAGATTTATGCCGATCGGAACACCAAAAGTGCCTGTAATTCGTTCTGAGAAGACAGTTTTCGTTACTTTATCTGAACTATTTCAGGAAAAAAGAATCCTTTTCTTTTTCTATGCAGAAATATAGAATTCCCTTTTGTGAATCAGTTTATTGCTCTCATACTATTAATGGATCTCGAAGATGAAAATAATATTTAGAAATTCTCGGAAGGAAGGGCACTATCAGCAATGGCCCTTTATGATACTATGCAAGTTTCAGGTTCTGACGTGTGTACAATGAATCTAGGATTAGTTGCATCAGCGGCATCTTTGATTCTGGTTGGAGGAGCAATTCCTAAACGGGTAGCATTCCCTCACGCTAGGGTTTTCATTCACCAACCTTCTACTGGTTATTTTTGTGGAACTGCAGAGAAAATCCTAATGGAAGCAGAAGAAATGTTTGAACTTTGTAACACAATTGCGAAAATTTATGCACAAAAAACTGGTCAATCTGTAAATATTATACAGAATGATCTGGAAAGAGATACTTTTATGTCCGCAACCGAAACTCAAGATTATCTGTGGATCGCATAGCAAATCAAAAAAGAAAATCCTTAGTGATCTAAGTTCTTTTTCTCAATTATTTCTTTTGAGTATTGAATTAAATAGAAATAATTGATAAAAATAATATTTGGTTAAGATCAATCTAAGCCAAACCATTTTATTCTATATTATAGATATACATAGAATATGCCAACTATTAAACAACTTCTTAGAAACAGAAGACAGCAAAAAAAAAATGTTAAGAAATCTCCCGCTCTTAAAGGATGTCCTCAGCGTCGAGGAACATGTACTAGGGTGTATGTGCGACTCGTTCAGATCATGAGTTCGAACAAATAAGAGAATTTTTCTAGTATCAACGACCAATACTGATAAATAGGATAGTAACAAAAAGGTATATAATATACCTATTAATTCTATAGAATCTCAAATTTATGGTTTTCATTGGTAAAAATCCAATCATTCTCGATTTGAAATAAGAATCAATTCTCCATTGGTAGCAAAAGGTTATCCATTAAGCGGCGGAAAGAGCATTATAGGAAGCATGCTCCTTTTTGAAAGAACGGACTCATAGGGTCAGCTACCTAGCCAACTTTTCTAATTAAATGCCGTCACTGTATGGATAACTCCTAGTGTGAAAAGGGCTATTACTTTCTAATTAATAGGTAGAGCCAAAGAATATGAACTATACAAGTTCATAAAATCGTTTGATTAAATGAAAAAAGAAGCTCCGGTGTATAGAGAGGACCTCACCGTTTGAGAGGTAACCATAGAAACGATGGAACCCACTATTTTTTTTTGAATATAGAAATTGAAGAATGGGAAGAAGAGCAAGAATCGTGGTTGGGAAGGTTATAGTAGCAAAAGCCATTGGAATCGATATTTGATATATTGGAGTAGTTCGTTTTGTTATTGATTGACCCTAGTCGGAAAAAAGAATAACTGAAAGAAATCTAATCCGTTAGTTATTTTATTCAATAAGATTGAATTTATTTCAATGAGCAGAGTGAGACGCGGATATATAGCTCGAAGACGTCGAAAAAAAAACCGTTCCCTTGTATCAGGTTTTAGAGGAGCTCATTCAAGACAGACTCGAATGATTATTCAACAGAAAATGAGAAGTTTATATTACTCTTATCGAGACAGAGGCAGGAAAAAGAGGTATTTTCGTCGTTTATGGATCACTAGAATAAATGCAGTAACTCGTGAAAACCAAATATTTGATAGTTATTGTAAGTTTATCCACAATCTGTATAAGAAACAATTTTTTCTAAATCGTAAGATACTTTCACAAATAGCTATATCAAATAAGATTGGTCTTTATAAGATTTCTGATAAAATCATTAAACCTAATAAGGTTTATGAATAGATACTAAAATAATCTTTTAGTAATCATTAAAACAGGATTTCCCGGAGAATGAACTCCAGGAAGGTATAGAAGAAAAAAAATTTAGATAAAGATTAATAGTAACAATTACGAAAATCTTTCAAGATTGTTTTTTCCTTTTTTTATAACACAAGAATTCAATCTGATTTCTAAGTGTTTTCAAACAAAATATTCACTATTTTAGCTTGAGTTCCAATTTGGAGTTTTGAGTCAATTGGGAAGTAGGCTTATGGATTTCTCGTTTTATAACGAGTAGTTCTTTATTTTTTTGATGAGTAGTTCCTGGTTCGCTTTTAGGACCAGGAGTTCCAGATTCAGTTTTAAGACCTGGAATTCCTGGTTCGGTTTTAGGACCTGGAGTTTTCGATTCAATTTTAGTACCTGGAGTTCCGGATCCAGTTTTAGAACGAGGAATTCCTCATTTGGTTTTAGGATAAGGACCAAGACCTGAAAATCTTGATTCAGTTTTAGGAACTCCTAATTCAGTTTTAGGAGGAGTTTTTCTGAATCTTTTTTTATTTTTTTTTTTCTTTTTATTCTCATTTTCACGACGACGTTTTAAGATCTGGCGCCAGCGTCTCCTAAAATGTCTCTCATTTTCAAGAAAAGGTAGTAAACATAAAATACGAGCTTTTTTTATAGCAGTAGTCATTAATCGTTGTTGTCTCAAGGTTATTTTAGTAACTCGTCTAGGTATTATTTTTCCTTGGAAACCAATAAATCGACTAATTAAACTTAAATTCTTATAATGAATTTGATTCCTTGATGGAATCAAAAAACGTTTATTACGGAAAAATTGTTTACGAAGACGAATACGGTATTTAGAAGAATATCTAGAATTTTTACTACGACGAAATTCAAATTCACGACGAACAGAAAGGTATTGACGAAGAGGAATATATTGATACATTTTCCGTAAACGAGATTTAGGAAAATGTTGTTTGAATTTATGAAAAGGGTTATTGAATTTACCAAGAGGTTGCTTGGGTTTATCAATACGAACAGGTTGCTTGGGTTTACCAATACGAAGACGTTGTTTAAATCTATTCATGGTTTATTCCTTATTTTTAAAATTCGAATTCTTGATTCATTTAAGATCCAACCAAAATAGGTTTTGATTCACATATCATTTGATTACTTCATTTATATAAATGGAATATCTAGACACATGATATAATCTCTAAACTAAAATGAGATTAAGTTTGATTCATAGATATTTTTTCCATTATATATAGAAAGAAATATGGCAAGTTCTTACTTTATTTATTTTATTACTTGCTTGCAAACATGATCTTTGTTTCCTTTGATCTATTTTTTTTTTTCTCTATGAGTCGTATGTTTGTTACAATAGCGACAAAATTTTCTCAATTCTAATAAATTGGGTGTATTGGAACGATTCTTTTGTGTAATATATCTAGAAATACCCATTGATTTTTTATTGACACTTCTTCGAACACAACTAGTACATTCCAAAAAAACTCTGACTCTTACATCTTTGCCTTTAGCCATGAACCTCCTTTATATCTTTTGATTGATTTCTTTGGTTTAACTTAACTTTCCTATTTTCGGTTTTTGAATCGAAAAATAAGAAAAAAATCAATAAGAATTCTTAACTAGTTTTTTTTTACATTTCAAAAGATTTTTTCGAAATTATCTATCTACATAATTAAAAATTGATTTTTTTAAGTTAAGTAATAAAAAATAGAATAAAAATGAAGTAATACAATTTCTTTCTAACTATCAAGTTTTATTTTAAACCATCATACTTATTTCAGTCTCTTCTTTTCGACTATGATTTCGTCTAGCTTACGCTAGACTAATAAATTCCATTTTTTCCAAAATTCGGTTCGATCTTGAGCGGATTTACTGGATTCTGGATTTCTATTCACTGAATTTTGGATAAGCTTCTAGAAACTTTTTCTTTATATCATATCCCTTTTATCTATCCTAAAGATTTTAAAAAAGAATCGTCACATGGAATTCTATTCTCCTTCATTTTTTTCAAATATGAAAAATTAATAACTAAAATCAAAAAAAAGGAAATGATAAAGCATCTGGGAATAAACGATTTATTTCTATTAATAGACCTGCTAAAGAAAAAAACCATAGAGTACTGATTACAGGTGCCACAGAGAGATATGTTTTTATATCTTGCATTGCAAATTCTCTTTCTTTATTCTATTGGAATACATGTATGGTCAGATGCTTTAGTTCAAGAATTTTTTAACTTCGTTTTCTTTTTTTAGACACAAATCCTCATTAAAATAGTATGTATAATGAACCAATAGATAAGAATTTCCTGCCTCACCTAACAAACAAAAGAAAGAAGCCCTTTTTCTGAGCATTACTCCTCAAATATGAATTCTTCATTTATAGGTTAGATTTAATTTCAGATGTATACTATTCTTTTTTTTCAGATGTATACTATTCTTTTTTTATATTTTATATAAGAAATGACAAGAAACTTTGATATCAATAGAGAAAAAAATGATCATATATATAATATATGGAAAAGAAGACAAGGATTTTGTACAATGACACTGTACATCAAGTTCGAAAAGGGGTGTAGCGCAGCTTGGTAGCGCGTTTGTTTTGGGTACAAAATGTCACAGGTTCAAATCCTGTCATCCCTACCTATTACTTTTCCTATAGGAAATGAACAGGGATTTATTAAGGTCGTTAATTTGCGGATACTCTATGTATAAGAAATGTTTTAGGATAGAAATAGAAAAAGATCTTTTTTGTTTTACAAACGCTCTTAGTTCAGTTCGGTAGAACGCGGGTCTCCAAAACCCGATGTCGTAGGTTCAAATCCTACAGAGCGTGATTTTCTCTAAAAAAAAACAAAGTGAAATTCAAACTGAAATTTGACCTTTCGATAGAAAGGTAGAAAAAGTCTGTAAAACAAAAAAAATTTTTGATTAAATCAAAGGTCTAACTGATCACCACGTCTGTATTGTAAATATGCAGTCACGAATAATCCTGCCAAAGTGATAGGAATGAGGCCTAAGACAATTCCAAATAGAGAAACTTCAATCATTTCCGTTTTAGTAGATGAAAAAAAGGTTAAGATCTATCTTTAAATATTAATCTGAATTATCCATGAATCTCAATGAAAAAAAAATAAAAAAAATAATTGGCAATTGTTGCGGAAAGAACCAGAGAATACCTGAAATCTTTAAGAAAGATTTTTCTGAATTTTTAATTCAATTCATTTCAAATAAGTTGTATCTTTCTTAAACCAATAAATAGAACTAAAGTTATAGTTAAAGCAGCCAGTAAAAAACTGAAATAACTAGTTATAGTAAGCATGAAAAGGCTCAATTCAATATGTTTTTTTACTACATATATTGATAAAGTACTTACCTAAGTTCTAAGATGGTAATTAAGAACTATAGAATAGAATCAATTCTATTCTATAAGTTCCAATGAAAAATTCACGATTCATTGATCATTTTAAAATACTATAAAAAAAGAATTGAGTGGCTCTATTAAAATTCTGAGCCAATAAATTCACTCTCAACTCAAATTTGAGAATTGAGGAAATTAATAGTAATTGATAGTATCAAAAAGCTGTCTTATAAAAATTATGTCATTTCATTTTAATTAATGATGATGAAATCCTATTTTCGTTTTAGGGAATTTTGGAATAAAAGAGTTGATTTGAAAAGAATTTCTATTTGGATCATTTCTTTTCTTTTTTGTGTCAAAAAATCAATTTGAAGATGAGTTATTTCTTTTATCTTCTTAGATTCTATATTCTATCAATTCATAGAATAAAGTTCTATTCCATACTTTTAGTTCGCTAAATAAAGAATCTTTCTGGTTGACCTAATTCAACAATGATTGATCACGAATAGAAATTGTTCCAAGGATGTTTTCTTTCTGTCCTATGCTTTCTTTATTTCATTTAGTATTATCTATATCTATCATTTTTTTTTATCAATTCTGTATTTAAGAAATTATTTTATTTAATAAAATATTTGTGTTTATTTTTGATTATTTTTTATTCTAATATACCAACAAATTCCTTGAAATGAAAGAATTCAAATAAGAGTTATAAAAAAAAGAGATTTCACATAAAAATATATATGTGTATATGTATATAATGTAATATATGTATCTATTGTAATATCTAAAAATAGATAGGTTTTTTCTGGAAAAAAATAAAAAATTTTCAAGAAGAAATTTTTGATTGATAGCAAAAACTATTGGAATCCATATTTTATATATTGGAATAATCTCTTTTTTTATTGATTGACCCTAATTATGTCAATACAATAATAGAATATATTTATTAAATGATATCGAGATGATTTTTTTTTTTCTTCTTCATTTTTTCATCGTCAAATTGAGTGTAAAAAAAGGTTCAATCAAATGGAACTTTGTAATAAAATGAAACCTTATATCTTTCTATATTTTTGTCCTCTTTCTCTTATTCTTTCATTAAGACTGATCTTTTCGAAATTCTTATCAGAATTGACTATAATCACTTTAGTTAGTTA